CGATTTTTATTCACTTTAGAGAGTTCTATCATAATCATATATAGTGAAGTAATACTCCGGGTTATTACAAACAAAAAGCAAAAGCAAATTATTTTTACCACTCAGTACCTACTCATTATTAGTTAATAAATAACTCTAATGATTGGATTTCTATGCTTATTCTGAGAGGAAATGAAATATTCAAATGATTTTTCATCGAATGACTATTCATCTATTTATTTTGATGTACATAGTGGTGAGAAAGCTCTATGGAAAAATGGTGGTTCAATTCGATGTTATCCAATGTGGAGTTAAAATACAGGTGTATGCTAAGTAAATCAATCGATAGTTTTGGTCCTATTGAAAATATCAGTGTAAGTGAAGACAAAATTCTAAATGATACAGATAAAAATCCAGATGATTGGGGGAATAGTGAGAGTTCTAGTTACAGCAGTGTTGATCGTTTAGCCGGGGGCAGGGGTATTCGGAATTGCAGTGCTGATGACACTTTGTTAGTTCGGGATAGTAATAGGGGTAGTTATACCATATATTTTGATATGGAAAATCGAATTTTTGAGATTGACAACGATCATTCTTTTATGAGTGAACTAGAAAGTTCTTTTTCTAATTATTGGAAGTCTAGTTATTTGAATACTAGTTATTTGAATAATAGGTCTAGTAGGGACGACTCCCACTATGATTATGATACTAAATATAGGTGGAATAATTACATCACTAGTTGTATTGATAGTCACCTTCATTCTCAAATCTGCATTGATAGTTATATTTTAAGTGGCAGTGACAATTCCAGCGAAGGTTACGTTTATAGTTCCATTTTTGGTGAAAGTGGAAACAATAGTGAAAACGCAAGGTCCAGTCTAAGAACTAGCACGAAGATTAGGGATTTTATTAGAAGGGAAAATTCTCATGATCTTGATGTAACTCAAAAATACAGACATTTGTGGGTTCAATGCGAAATTTGTTATGGATTAAATTATAAGAAAATTTTGAAATCAAGAATGAATATTTGTGAACAATGTGGATATCATTTGAAAATGAGCAGTTCAGATAGAATTGAACTTTTGATTGATCCAGGTACTTGGGATCCTATGGATGAAGACATGGTATCTCGGGATCCCATCGAATTTCATTCGGAGGGCGAACCTTATAAAGGTCGTATTGATTCTTATCAAAGAAAGACAGGATTAACCGAAGCCATTCAAACAGGTATAGGTCAACTAAATGGCATTCCCATAGCAATTGGGGTTATGGATTTTCAGTTTATGGGGGGTAGTATGGGATCCGTAGTAGGCGAGAAAATCACTCGTTTGGTCGAGTATGCTGCCAATAAGTTTTTACCTCTTATTCTAGTGTGTGCTTCCGGGGGAGCGCGTATGCAAGAAGGAAGTTTGAGCTTGATGCAAATGGCTAAAATATCTTCCGCTTTATATGATTATCAATCGAATAAAAAGTTATTTTATATCTCAATCCTTACATCGCCTACGACTGGGGGCGTGACGGCGAGTTTTGGTATGTTAGGGGATATCATTATTGCTGAACCCAACGCACACATTGCATTTGCAGGTAAAAGAGTAATTGAACAAACATTGAATAAGACAGTACCTGAAGGTTCACAAGCAGCTGAATTTTTATTCCATAAGGGTTTATTCGATTCAATCGTACCACGTAATCTTTTAAAGGGCGTTCTGAATGAGTTATTTCAGCTCCACGCTTTCTTTCCTTTGAATCATAAATTGAATCATAAATCAAGTAGATCTTTAACTTAATTAAATTATTTAAATTATTTTCTTTCTTTTTATTTCTTTATTTCGGGCAAACAAGTATTTATTTATTGGAATTCAAGGAAAAATCGGAAGAATGGTTTTTTTTGTGACATAACATAAGAGTCAATTTAGAATAGAAGGACATGCAGATGATTTTTTTTTAGCGATATTTATGATTACTCCTAATTTTGATTCCTGATTATTGCTAATCTCTATCAACAAGGTAAAAGAACAAAAATTCTTTCTTACACGAAATTGTTCTTAAATTGGGCAAGGTAAATAAAAAAGAAAACGAATTTCATTTTCTTTTCTTACCTATCCCTATATATAGAAATATGCAAAATATAGAGTCTTGTATATTTCTATATCTCCCATATTTCTATATATAGACTGTCGCGCAAGAATACTCTTTTTTTTATTATTATTATTAAATTTAAATATTAAATTTAAATAAAGTTAAATTAGAAAATGAAAATTATTAATTATTTATAATTATAAGACAAGAAAAAGATAAAAGAATAACAAAGCTTATCCCACAAATATTTTATGTAGAAACACATATATTTCATGTAGAAAAATAAATAAGTCTATTTAGTTAGTTTTACACTACTTACACTTTATTATATATAGTTATTTCCATATACTTAGTATAATTATAATGATTATAAGATATCTTTCTAACATAACAAAACAATATTATATATGAATAGGTAAAAATATTAATATAACAATTTAATAATTTAATAACAGTTAATTTAATAACAATTACAAATTCAATATAAGAATAAAAAATAGGTACAAATATTAAATCGAGGTGCCCAGTTCTATGACAATTCTCAACAATTTCCCCTCTATTTTTGTGCCTTTAGTGGGGTTAGTATTTCCGGCAATTGCAATGGCTTCTCTATTTCTTTATGTTCAAAAAAACAAGATTTTTTAGATCCGATGGGGGGAAATTTCATCTATTTTTTTTTTTTTTCAAGACTTAGACTTGGATCATAACACAGATATCTATTTAGTATAATAGGGTATACCATACAGCTTCCTTCAAACATAAAGGAAAGGGTTCTTAATTTCTATAGGCATAAAGATGATATATGAGTAAATGGTCGATTTGAAAATAAATTACGATCGGATACTTAAACTAACTGTAAAGCCAATATATCCATATGTGTGGAGATAGGGAATCATCTGAGGGGTTTTCTAGTTTTTTAGATTTACGGAATTGGATGAATTTTTCCTAACGATTCAAATCAGAATAGCGCGAGTTGATGAAAATGACTTCGGAAACAAAAAAAAGTACAGTCAAATTCGTTTTGGCTAGTCTCCCACTTCCAATAAAATGCAACTGGATCTAGTATGAATTGGCGATCAGAATGTATATGGATAGAACTTATAGCGGGGTCTCGAAAAACAAGTAATTTCTGCTGGGCCTTTATACTTTTTTTTGGTTCATTGGGATTTTTATTGGTTGGGATTTCCAGTTATCTTGACAGAAATTTGATATCTTTATTTCCGTCTCAGCAAATAATTTTTTTTCCACAAGGAATCGTGATGTCTTTCTATGGGATCGCCGGTTTATTTATTAGTTCTTATTTGTGGTGCACAATTTTGTGGAATGTGGGTAGTGGGTATGATCGATTTGATAGAAACGAGGGAATAGTATGTATTTTTCGTTGGGGCTTTCCCGGAAAAAATCGTCGCATCTTACTCCGATTCCTTATGAAAGATGTTCAGTCTATCCGAATAGAAGTTAAAGAGGGTATTTATACTCGGCATGCCCTTTATCTGGAAATCAAAGGACAGGGGGTCATTCCTTTGACTCGTACTGATGAGAATTTGACTCCACGAGAAATTGAGCAAAAAGCAGCGGAATTGGCCTATTTTTTGCGTGTACCAATTGAAGTATTTTGAAATGAACTAACGAATGACCATTTTTTTAGCAAGAATGAAAAATCCAAGAGTCTCCCTCTTTTTTTCTTTTTTTTAGAGTATAAGTTAAAGTTAACGGGTATTTCGTCACAATGCTGATGAACCAAAGAAGATGGATATTAATTATATCTATACAGAACATTTATAAAAAAAAAGCTTTTTTTGTCCGCAAACCAACCCTTTCTTTTATGCGTATGTAAAGTCATTAAATTCAGTAAAAAAAAAATAACTAACAAATTTAAATACTAGACTGATCTCAGAGATCAAAACAAAACATTTCAGAATAATAGATAGAATAAAGAAATTTTTTTAAATTGATACGTTAGATATGGATCGATCATATCTTGTATATTATCTCTACTTTATTTTTGTCAATCGACTCCTCTTTTTTATCTTTTTTATTCCTTAATAAGCAAAGGATTGGAAGACTTAAAATTATAACCCTTCCATCTTATTTTGCTTTTTCCACTTACTTTTGATTATCACACCATTCTTCATAAATTTCTCTTAATTACTCCTGCGGCTATGGGTAGTTGACCGATTTTTTTTTCAAAATATTTGCTATTTTTTTTGGTAGAAAGGTATTCTTTTATCTCGAAAGCCTAATTTGATTTGAAGTGACTCTTTTGAGCATTCATCGAAAAAAGAGAATTGCTTTGAATTTTTAAGCAATTGGGATATTTGGAAACAATATTATTTTTCTTCATTCGTGTACTCTTTCTTCTTCTTCGGCTATTTCTGTATTCTTTCTAAATTTAAGGACTAACCAATGACTGACAAATAAAAAACGCGGAATGGGTTCAGAGATTTGAAGCCTTGTAATAGAACTTATAATTGATCGAAATATTAAATCGGATAAAGTCGACGAATGAGATGGGTTCATTAAAAATTCACAGACAAAACAATGAAAAAAAAAAAAGCATTCTCTCCGTTTCTATATCTTATATCTATAGTATTTTTGCCCTGGTTAATCTCTTTTTCATTTAATAAAAGTCTGGAATCTTGGATGATTAATTGGTGGAATACCAGTAAATCCGAAACCTTTTTTAATGATAGGCACGAAAAGTTTATTCTAGAAAGATTCATAGAATTAGAGGAACTCTTCTTTTTTGACGAAATGATAAAGGAATACCCGGAAACACATCTACAAAAGTTTCATAGCATAATCCACAAAGAAACGATACAATTGATCAAGATACACAATGAGGATCGTATCCATACGATTTTTCGCTTCTCGACAAATATAATCTCTTTCCTTATTCTAAGCGGTTATTCTATTCTGGGTAATGAAGAACTTCTTATTCTTAATTCTTGGGTTCAAGAATTCCTATATAATTTAAGTGACACAATAAAAGCTTTTTCTATTCTTTTGGTAACTGATTTATGTATAGGATTCCATTCACCCCACGGTTGGGAACTAATGATTGGCTCCGTCTACAAAGATTTTGGATTTGCTCATAACGATCAAATTATATCGGGACTTGTTTCCACCTTTCCGGTTATTCTCGATACAATTTTTAAATATTGGATTTTCCGTTATTTAAATCGTCTATCTCCGTCACTCGTAGTGATTTATCATTCAATGAATGACTGAAAGATGATCCATCAATCCAATTAAAATGTTTCTTATTTTGTACAGTTCAAAATCGTATTTTTTTATACAATTATTTTCCATCTAAGAGTTTCGGATTCTTCTCATATTTTAGAATTTGTAAAAATTGTTCAGTAAATAACAGCATCGTGGATAGGGAACTCGCCTAGTGCCCTACCTAATTTTATTGTAGAAATTTTTTGGATCAACGATTGGACCATGCAAACTAGAAAGACCTTTTCTTGGCTAAAGAAAGAGATTATTCGTTCCATTTCCGTATCACTCATGATATATATAATAACTCCGGAATCCATTTCAAACGCATATCCCATTTTTGCACAGCAGGGTTATGAAAATCCACGCGAAGCAACTGGCCGTATTGTATGCGCCAATTGTCATTTAGCTAATAAGCCCGTAGAAATTGAAGTTCCACAAGCGGTACTTCCGGATACTGTATTTGAAGCAGTTGTTCGAATTCCTTATGATATGCAACTGAAACAAGTTCTTGCTAATGGTAAAAGGGGAGCTTTGAATGTGGGGGCTGTTCTTATTTTACCCGATGGATTTGAATTAGCCCCCCCCGAACGTATTTCGCCAGAGATGAAAGAAAAGATGGGTAATCTATCTTTTCAGAGTTATCGCCCCACTAAAAAAAATATTCTTGTGATAGGGCCTGTTCCCGGTCAGAAATATAGTGAAATAACCTTTCCTATTCTTTCTCCGGACCCCGCTACTAAAAAAGATGTTCACTTCTTAAAATATCCCATATATGTAGGTGGAAACAGAGGAAGGGGTCAGATTTATCCCGACGGGAGCAAGAGTAACAATACGGTTTATAATGCTACAGCGGCAGGTGTCGTAAGCAGAATTATACGAAAAGAAAAGGGGGGGTACGAAATAACCATAACAGATGCGCCCGAGGGGCGTCAAGTGGTTGATATTATCCCTCCAGGACCAGAACTTCTTGTTTCAGAGGGTGAATCCGTCAAACGTGATCAACCATTAACGAGTAATCCTAATGTGGGCGGATTTGGTCAGGGAGATGCAGAAATAGTACTTCAAGACCCATTACGTGTTCAAGGACTTTTGTTCTTTTTTGCATCTGTTATTTTGGCACAAATCTTTTTGATTCTTAAAAAGAAACAGTTTGAAAAGGTTCAATTGTCCGAAATGAATTTCTAGATATGCCGATTTATCAAATTCAAGTTATTAAAAAAAAACAAAATTCTAAGAAGAATTTTTTGATCATCAAAAAAAAAATTGTTAAAATTGTTTTTGTTTCTATTCTTTTTATATAATACCAGATTATATTAGATTATATCAGATTTTTTTTAGAAATTCCTTGTACTACATTTCTAGTCATAGTATGTATATTGGTAATTGGTAAAAAGACTAGTTGATTTTATCCCTTTTATTTGTTTTCTTTTTTTTTTAATCTAAACTAGAGCGGTGTGATTGTATCCCTATTGTCAGACTTAATTGTCATAGAATCTATAAATAGCTTTTCTATTCTAATAGAATCAAATTCAACTAGATACTAAGCATAAGATAAGGAAGCGGAAAAGTAAAGGCGAAATAAGGAAAACAAAGAATTCTAGGAGGTATTATTTCTAATCGTTTTCCTAGTCTTCGGCACAAGAAAAGAAATTTTCTACACCTCTTTCTTGTGTCGAAATAATAATGATTCTTGATCTCACTCATCAAAGATTGGAATTCTTAGTTCATATATTTTTTTTTTCAGGTTCATAATAACCTTGCTTTATACTTTAGAAAGGAAAATTTGTTTAGCTTTACTGAATGGAATTTTTTTGATTGAATATCAGAAAAGGGGTAGTCCCCCCTTTTTTTTGATTTATACGACTAAAGTATTATGTTTATTAAGAACTCGGCGGGCCCCCTCGAATCAGATTGAGAAAAAAAAGGGGGGGCCCACTGCATTCTTATGCTTTCAGGTCTACAACTCAGTTCATCCTATTACTACAGGGATGAGCCCAATCCGGAATATGACCCATAAAAGAAAATGCCTATTAAACCGATCACAAGAATACCAGTTACAGTACCTATTATCCAAAGAGGAATTCTTCCAGTAGTATCGGCCATTTATTCTACTTCCCTCCACATTTAATCAAATCGTCATGCTAGAGACATAAACAGTCATAGATAAGTATGAGATGATATCTTTCCGATGGGTTAAGATAATTCTTACTCTTATTT